TTTTTTTTTTTAATAAATAAATATTAAAAATGGTTTAAATGTTCAATTAAATGAAAAATTAATTTAATTTATGTATATATATATATATATATATTAAATATTTAATTTATTAATATAATTAATAATATATTAAATATTTAATATATTAATATAAATTATAATATATTAAATTATTAAAAAAATTAATATTAATTATATTAATTTTTAATAATTTTTATGAATTATAATTGTTTAATATTTTAATTTAGTTTTTAATATTAATATTATAAAGAAGAAAAAAGAAAAATTATTTAATATTTAATAATTAATATTAAATATTTAATATATAAATTTAAGTATTATATTAAATATTTAAATATAAAAAAAAAAAAAAAAAAATCTATATGAAAAATAATACATATAAATAAAAATGTTTATAGTTTGAGTAATTTATTTAAAGTTTATTTTACATATAAATTTTAGTGTGAAATTTGAATTTATTTTAATAATAAATTAATTTATTTATAGTAATTAATATTAAATTATTTAAGAAATTAAGATTTAGTAATATTTAAATTAATAACAAATTTTGTGCCAGCAGTTGCGGTTAAACAAAAATTAAATTAAATTTTATTAGTAATTAATAAATAAATCAAAATTATAATTTAAAATTTAAATTATTAGGTGAAATTTTAATTTATAAAAATATTATTTTAATTTTATGATTTAATAAATTTTATTAAAAACTAGGATTAGATACCCTATTATGAAAATTTTAAATTAAAATACTAAAATAGTAAGTGAGAATTCATTGAAACTTAAATAATTTGGCGGTATTTTAGTTCATTTAGAGGAATCTGTTTAATAATTGATAATCCACGAATAAATTTACTTAATTTTTAATTTTGTATATCGTTGTTAAAAAAATATTTTTTAATAAAAATAATATTTAAAAATTTAAATTTAAAATTAAATCAGATCAAGATGCAGATTATAATTAAGAATATAATGGATTACAATAAATTTATTTAAATGGATATAAATTTGTAAAAATTAGTTGAAAGTGGATTTAAATGTAATTTTATTTAATTTAATAAAATGATTATAAATTGAAATATGTACATATTGCCCGTCGCTTTCATATATAAATATAAATTGGAATAAGTCGTAACAAAGTAGAGGTACTGGAAAGTGTTTCTAGAAAGACAAATTAGAGCTTGATAAAGTATTTCATTTACATTGAAAAGATATTAAATTTTAATTAATTTGATTAGGGGGTAAATTAAAAATAGAGGTAATAATAAAAAAATTTTTAAATTAATTATATTAAGTATTTTAATGGGGGTTAAAGTATATTGATAGAAAAAATTAAAAATTTTATAGTTAATTAGTATTGTAAAAGAAATTTGAAATAATAATGAAAAGTAAATTATTTAAAAGTAATTTTAATTTAATGTATCTTGTGTATCAGAGTTTATTAAATAATTTTTTTTTTATAAAAAGTTCTCGAATTTAAGAGAGATAATTAATTATTAAAGTTATTGTAGCATAAATATTTTAAATAATTAATTTGAAATGAGATGTTAATCGTTCTTAAAAATATCTAGTTTTTTTAGAAAAAAATTTAATTTTAAATTTATTTTAATATATATATATATATATATATATATATATTAAGTATTAAATTAATTAATTAATTTAATACTTAAGTAAATTTTATATTTTAAGGGATAAGCTTTAAAATAAATTTATATAATTAATGAAATTTATTTGATTTTGAAAATTATATAATTTATATTGTTAATAAATTATAATTTATTATAAATAATTTCAAATTAAAATAAAATTTAATTTTAATTTATATTGTTTATAAAAAAATAATTTTAAATTAAATATAATTAGTTATAATGATAAAATTAGTATATTTTATATTTAATTTTTAAAATAAAATTAAGTTATTTTAAAGGAATTCGGCAAAAATTTATACTCACTTGTTTATCAAAAACATGTCTTTTTGAAAATAATATAAAGTCTAATCTGCCCACTGATTATATTAATTGAAGGGCTGCAGTATATTGACTGTACAAAGGTAGCATAATCATTAGTCATTTAATTGATGACTTGTATGAAAGATTGGATGAAGTATATACTGTCTCTAAAATATATAAATAGAATTTAATTTTTAAATTAAAAAGTTTAAATAAATTAAAAAGACGAGAAGACCCTATAGAGTTTTATTTATAATTTTATTATAGTTATTTATAAATTTAAAATTTTTAATTTAATTATATATTTTATTGGGGTGATAAAAAAATAAAATTAACTTTTTTTAAAAATAAACATAAATAAATGATTAAATGATCCAATTTTATTGATTATAAGAAAGAATTACCTTAGGGATAACAGCGTAATTTATTTTTTTAGTTCATATAAAAAAATAAGTTTGCGACCTCGATGTTGGATTAAGATAAAAATTAAATGCAAAAGTTTAAATTTTTTGATCTGTTCGATCATTAAAATCTTACATGATCTGAGTTCAGACCGGTGTAAGCCAGGTTGGTTTCTATCTTTTAAAAAATGAAATATTTTAGTACGAAAGGATCAAATATTTAAATTAAATTTATTATATGAATTTTATTAAATATTTTATATAAATGTAATTATATATGTAATATATATATATATATATATATATATTACTATTTTGGCAGAAAAATGTAATGATTTTAGAAGTCATGAATATATGATTTAATTATATAGATAGTAAATGTTATTTTATGATATTTATATAATTTTTATTGGTGCATTAATTTTAATTATTGGTGTTTTAATTGGAGTAGCTTTTTTAACTTTATTAGAGCGGAAAGTTTTAGGCTATATTCAAATTCGAAAAGGTCCTAATAAATTAGGATTTATAGGAATTTTACAGCCTTTTTCTGATGCTATTAAATTATTTACAAAAGAACAGATTTATCCTAATTTTTCAAATTATATTATATATTATTTTTCGCCAGTATTTGGATTTATTTTATCTTTATTAATTTGAATAGTTATTCCTTATTATTTTAATATAGTGAGATTTAATTTAGGTATATTATTTATTTTAAGTTGTATAAGATTGGGGGTTTATACAGTAATAATTGCTGGTTGATCTTCAAATTCAAATTATGCTTTATTAGGGGGTTTACGAGCTGTAGCTCAAACAATTTCATATGAAGTTAGATTATTTATAATTTTGTTATCTAGAATTATTATGGTTATAGAATATGATTTATTAATTTATAGATATTATCAAAAGATAATTTGATTTATTGTTTTAATGTTTCCTTTAAGATTATGTTGGATTAGATCAATATTAGCTGAAACTAATCGAACTCCTTTTGATTTTGCTGAAGGGGAAAGAGAATTAGTTTCAGGGTTTAATGTAGAATATAGAAGAGGGGGATTTGCTTTAATTTTTTTAGCTGAGTATTCTAGTATTTTATTTATGAGATTATTATTTATTTTAGTTTATATAGGAGGTTTTATATTAAATATTATTTTTTATATAAAATTGTTATTTATTTCTTTTTTATTTATTTGAGTACGTGGTACTTTACCTCGATATCGTTATGATAAATTGATATATTTAGCTTGGAAGAGTTATCTGCCTATTTCTTTAAATTTTTTATTATTTTTTTTAGGAATTAAAATTTTTTTAATATAATATAATATTAATTAATTAATTTTAGTATTAAATTAATAGAATATTATATTCTTTCTTAAGTTTTCAAAACAAATGCTTTTACAAGCTCATTAATTAAGTTAATTAATTATAAAATAATAATAATAATAATATTAATTAAAAATTAAATTATCTCAATATTTATTAGTTAAAGGATTGATAATGAAATATGAAAAGTAAAAAAAGGTTAATAATTGTCCTGTAAAAATATATGGGGCTTCTACAGGACGAGCTCCAATTCAGGTTAGAAGAATAATTATAATTACTAAAGATCAAAATAAAATTTGATTAATAGGATAGAATTGGATTCCTTGGATTTTTTTATTGAAAGTAAAAGGTAAGATAATTAAAATTAAAATTGATATAATTAAAGCAATTACTCCTCCTAATTTATTAGGGATAGATCGAAGAATAGCATATGCGAATAAAAAGTATCATTCAGGTTGAATATGAACGGGAGTTACAAGAGGATTAGCTGGGATAAAATTGTCTGGGTCTCCTAATAAATAAGGATTAGTTAAAGTTAATATAGTTAATATAAATAATATAATAATAGCACCAATTAGATCCTTATAAGTAAAAAATGGATGAAATGGAATTTTATCATAATTTCTATTTAATCCTAAAGGATTATTTGAGCCAGTTTGATGGAGAAATAATAAATGAATTATAGTTATTATTAAAATAATAAATGGTAATAGAAAATGAAATGTGTAAAAGCGAGTTAATGTAGCATTATCTACTGCGAATCCCCCTCAAATTCAATTTACTAAAGTAGATCCTAAATAAGGAATAGCTGATAAAAGATTTGTAATAACTGTGGCTCCTCAAAAAGATATTTGTCCTCAAGGTAAAACATATCCTATAAATGCTGTTGCTATTAATAAAAATAAAATAATTACACCAATTATTCAAGTGTATTTTAAGTTAAAAGATTCATAATAAATTCCTCGTCCAATATGTAAATAAATACAAATGAAAAAAAATGATGCCCCATTAGCATGTAAGGTACGAATTAGTCAACCATAATTAACATTTCGACAAATATAATTTACTCTATAAAATGCTAATTCAATATTAGCAGTATAATATATAGTTAGAAATAATCCTGTTAAGATTTGAATAATTAAACAAAAAGCTAATAATGAGCCGAAGTTTCATCAATAAGAAATATTAGAAGGTGAAGGTAAATCAATTAAAGATCCATTTAAAATTTTAATAATTGGATGAGTTTTTCGTAATAATGAAAAATTATTATTTATCATTTATAATTTAGATGTTTGATCGAAGAGGGCCATAAAAAATATTAGTAATTTTTACTACTGCAATTAAAGTAATAAATAAATAAATTACTAATATTAATATAATTATAAAAGTTTGATTATTATATAATTTAGATAAATTTATTTTATTTTCATTATTAATAAAAAAATCAAATAAAAATAAATTATTTATATCGGAATTAAAGGAAAAATTTAGTCAAAATAAGTTATTAAAATAAAATATTTGTAATATAATTAAAATAAAAAAAAAAACAGAAAAGATAATTTTGAAATTAAAAGAAGTTTTAAATAATTCATTTGAGGCAATTCTTGAAACATAAATAAATAATACTAATAATCCTCCTATAAAAATTAAAAATAAAATATATGAGAATCAATATGTTTTAATTAATATACCTGAAATTAAGCAAATTATTAGGGTTTGTATTAAAATTATTAATCCTATGGAAAGAGGATTATTTAAAAATATTATGAAAAAAGAAAAAAAAATAATAATAAAAGATAATAATATTTTTGTAATATCAAATCAAAGAATAGTTTAATTAAAATAATAATTTTGGAGATTATTGATAAAGAAGTTCTTTTTCTTTGAAGTTTTTAAAGTATAATACTTAATTTTGGTTTACAAGACCAATGTTTTATTTAAACTATAAAAACTATAATGAAATGACAATTTATATATGATTTATTTTTATTTTAATATTTATTATTGGAAATTTAATTTTTGTTTTAAAACATAAACATTTATTAATTGTATTATTAAGATTAGAATATATTGTTTTAAGAATATTTTTTTTTTTTTTAATTTGTTTAAATTATATTGAGTTTGATATATATATATTGATGGTTTTTTTAGTATTTTCAGTTTGTGAAGGGGCTTTAGGGCTATCAATTTTGGTTTCAATAATTCGTACTCATGGTAATGATTATTTTCAAAGATATAATATTTTATAAAATGATAAAGTTTTTAATAATAATATTGTTTATAATTCCTTTTTGTTTTATAAAAAATATATTTTGATTGGTTCAAATAATATTATTTTTAATAATATTTTTATTTATAAATTTAATAGTAGAGTTTAATTTATTTTGTAATTTGAGATATATGATATCTTGTGATATTATATCTTATGGTTTAATTTTATTAAGAATTTGAATTTCAATTTTAATAATTATAGCTAGAGAAAATTTATTTAAAATAAATTTTTATGTAAATTTTTTTTTATTTAATGTTATTTTTTTATTAATTATATTATATTTAACTTTTAGAGTGGGGAATATATTTATATTTTATTTATTTTTTGAAGGTAGATTAATTCCTACTTTAATATTAATTATTGGCTGAGGTTATCAGCCTGAACGTATTAGAGCTGGAATATATTTATTATTTTATACATTATTTGTTTCTTTACCTTTATTAATAGGAATTATATATATATATAATGAAATAAATAGAATAATAATTTATTTTTTAAAATTTATGAATATAAATATATATATATTATATTTTTGTATAATTATAGCTTTTTTAGTTAAAATACCTATATATTTTGTTCATTTATGATTACCTAAGGCTCATGTTGAAGCTCCTGTTTCAGGGTCAATAATTTTAGCAGGTATTATATTAAAGTTAGGAGGTTATGGATTATTACGTTTAATAATTTTTTTACAAGAAATTAATTTAAAATTAAATTATATTAGAATTGTAATTAGTTTAATTGGAGGATTTTATATTAGATTAAAGTGTTTTTGTCAAGTTGATATTAAATCTTTAATTGCTTATTCGTCAGTTGCTCATATGAGTTTAGTTATTAGAGGAATTATGATTATGAATTATTGAGGGTTTATAGGTTCTTATATTATAATAATTGGACATGGTTTATGTTCATCAGGAATATTTTGTTTAGCTAATATTAGATATGAACGTTTACATAGACGAAGATTATATATTAATAAAGGGATAATAAATTTTATACCTTCAATAAGATTATGATGATTTTTATTAATATCATCAAATATAGCTGCTCCTCCTAGTTTAAATTTAATGGGGGAAATTAGATTAATTAATAGATTAATAAGATGATCATGATTATCTATAATTATATTAATAATAATTTCTTTTTTTAGAGCTGGGTATAGATTATATTTATATTCTTTTATTCAACATGGAAAATATTATTCTGGAATTTATAGATATTATACTGGAGTTTGTCGGGAATATTTAATATTAATATTACATTGATTACCTTTAAATTTAATTGTCATAAAAATTGATTATAGAATAATTTGATTTTATTTAAATAATTTAATTAAAATATTGATTTGTGGTATCAAAAATGTGAATAATATTCATTTTAAATTATAAATAATATAAAGTATTCTATTTGTTATATTTCGTTTTTTTTTTTATTTATAATAAGAATAATTAATTTTATAATAATAATTTATTTTATTATAAATAATATAGTAATTTTTTTAGAGTGGGAAATTATTTCTTTTAATTCAGTTATAATTGTTATATCAATTTTATTAGATTGAATGTCTTTATTATTTATAATATTTGTTTTTTTAATTTCTTCAGTTGTTATTTATTATAGAAAAAGATATATATCATCTGAATTAAATTTGAGACGATTTATTATTTTAGTTTTATTATTTGTTAGTTCAATAATATTATTAATTATTAGACCAAATATTATTAGAATTTTATTAGGATGAGATGGTTTAGGGTTAGTTTCTTATTTATTAGTTATTTATTATCAAAATTTAAAATCATATAATGCAGGTATATTAACTGCCTTATCTAATCGAATTGGGGATGTTTTGATTTTAATAGTAATTTCTTGGATAATAAATTATGGGAGATGAAATTATATTTTTTATTTAGAGTTTATAAAAAATGATTGAGAAATAAATATAATTAGAAGAATAATTATTATGGCAGCAATAACTAAAAGAGCTCAAATTCCTTTTAGATCCTGATTACCTGCTGCAATAGCAGCTCCTACACCAGTTTCAGCTTTAGTTCATTCTTCTACATTAGTTACTGCTGGGGTTTATTTATTAATTCGATTTAATTATTTATTAATTGATACTTTTTTTTTGAAAAGTTTATTATTATTATCTGGGTTAACAATATTTATAGCTGGAATTAGAGCTAATTATGAGTTTGATTTAAAAAAAATTATTGCTTTATCTACATTGAGACAATTAGGTTTAATAATAAGAATTTTAAGAATAGGTTTACCTAATTTAGCTTTTTTTCATTTATTGACTCATGCTATATTTAAAGCATTATTATTTATATGTGCTGGAGTAATTATTCATTTAATAAGTGATATACAAGATATTCGGTTAATAGGGGGGATTAGAATATATATTCCTTTAACATCATTATGTATAAATATTTCTAATATAGCTTTATGTGGGATTCCATTTTTAGCTGGATTTTATTCTAAGGATTTAATTTTAGAAATAGTTAGATTTAGTAATTTAAATTTATTAATTTTTTTTTTATATTATATTTCAACAGGTTTAACTATATTTTATACAATTCGTTTAATTATATATTTAATAGTAAATGATTATAATTTAATTAGAGTTTATAATTTATATGATGAAGATTATATTATATTAAAAAGAATATTTATTTTATTATTTATAAGAGTAGTAAGAGGAAGTTTTTTAAGATGAATAATTTTCTCTTATCCTTATATAATTTATTTACCTTTTAATTTAAAGTTAATAGTAATTTATGTTAGTTTTTTAGGGGGTATATTAGGCTATATAATTAGAAATATAAGAATTTATTCAATTAATAAATTTATTTTAACATATAATTTAAGAAGTTTTTTAAGTTTGATATGATTTATACCTAATTTATCTACTTATGGGTTAAGATATTATTTTCTTAATTTTGGTCAAAATTTATTAAAAATTGTAGATATAGGATGAAGTGAGGTTTATAGAGGTTGAGGAATAATAAAAATTATAAAAAAATATTCTGTTTTCTATAGATTTTTTGAAATAAATAATTTAAAAATTTATTTATTTAGATTTATTTTATGAATATTTTTAATATTATTAATATTATTAATTTAAATTTAAATAGCTTATAATAGAGTATAATATTGAAGATATTAAGGAGATAAAATTATCTTTAAATATTTATAAAAATATTTATTTTATTTTTACAATGAAAATGTAAAGTTTTAAATTAAACTATATAAACAGAAATATTAATGGAATTTAACCACTAAAAATTAAGTTAGCAGCTTATTTTTAATCTTTATATTTCTAGAATATTTAATTGGAATTAATATTCAATTTTATCATTAACAGTGATATACCTCTTTTTGGTTTCAATTAATTAAATAAGGAGTATTTATACTCAATCTTTTAAGTCGAAATTAAATGCAAATTTGCTTCTTATTTATTAATAATTATAATTTAAGATAAATTGAATTAATTCAATATTTTTTGAATGCAAATCAAATGTTTTAAAAATAAACTATAATCCTATATATATATATATATATATATATATATATTATTTAATTTGTTCAATTTAATATATTTTGATTTCATTCATGATATAATCCAATAATTAAAATAATAATAAAAAAAAAATTAATTTTTGTTCATAAAATAAAATTTACTATTTTAAATAAAGGGATAATAGGTAAAATTAAAGCAATTTCTACATCAAAAATTAAAAAAATAATTGTAATTAAAAAAAAATGAAGGGAAAAAGGAATTCGAGCAGAGGATTTAGGATCAAATCCACATTCAAAGGGGGAAGATTTTTCTCGATCAGAAAAAGATTTTTTAGATAAGATAATTGATAATATTATTATAATATTAGCAATAATTATGATTAATAAAAAAATATTTAATATAATAATAATTATTTATATTAAAATTTTTAAACTTTTTGATTGGAAATCAAATATACTAAATATATTATATAAATAATTAATTACCTCATCAATAAATAGAAATATAGAGGAATAATCAAACTACATCTACAAAGTGTCAATATCATGCTGCTGCTTCAAATCCAAAATGATGATTTTTAGAAAAATGATTATTTAAATGACGAATTAAACATACTAAAAGAAATATAGTTCCAATAATAACATGAAGACCATGAAAACCTGTTGCTATAAAAAATGTTGATCCATAAATTCTATCTGCAATAGTAAAAGGGGCTTCAAAGTATTCATATGCTTGTAAAATAGTAAAATAAATACCTAATATAATAGTAATAAATAATCCTTGAGTAGTTTGGGAGTTATTATTCTCTATTAATGCATGATGAGCTCATGTAACAGATACCCCTGAACTAATTAAAATAATTGTATTAAGTAAAGGAATTTGGAATGGGTTAAATGGAGTAATATTTATAGGAGGTCATATAGCACCAATTTCAATATTAGGGGATAAACTTCTATGAAAAAAAGCTCAAAAAAAAGATAAGAAAAAAAATACTTCTGATACAATAAATAAGATTATTCCTCATCGAAGTCCTTTTGTAACTAAAATAGTATGTTTACCTTGAAGAGTTCCTTCTCGACATACGTCTCGTCATCATTGATATATAGTTAAAATAATAATTAAATAACCTAAAATTAATAAATTTATATTAAAATTGTGGAATCATTTAATTATTCCAGTTACTAAAGTTAAAACTCCAATTGCCCCAGTTAAAGGTCAAGGGCTATAATCTACTAAGTGAAATGGGTGATTATAATTTATTTTCATTAAATTTAATTAACTTCACTAGAATAAAGAGTTCTTAAAATGGCAATTACATATGATTGAATAATTGCAACTGCTGATTCTAAAATTAATAAGAAAATTTGAATAAAAATTAATATTATAATTATATAATAATTTATATTAGGTCCTGTACCACTTAATAGCGTTATTAATAAGTGACCTGCAATTATATTAGCTGTTAGTCGAACTGCTAAAGTTCCAGGACGAATAATATTTCTAATTGTTTCAATTAAAACTATAAAAGGTATAAGAATAGGGGGAGTTCCTTGAGGAATTATATGAATAAATATATGTTGAGAATTATTAATTCATCCATAAATTATAAATCTTAATCATAATGGTAGTGAAATAGAAAGTGATAAAGTTAAATGACTTGTTCTTGTAAAAATATAAGGAAATAATCCTAAAAAATTATTAAATAAAATAAAAGAAAATATTGAAATAAAAATAAATGTTGATCCTTGAAAATAGTTATTTTTTAATAAGGTTTTAAATTCATTGTGGAGTTTTTGGAGGATAAAATTTCAAAAATAATAATGTCGATTAGGAATTAATCAAAAAGAATAAGGGATAAATAAAATTCCTAAAATTGTTCTAATTCAATTTAAAGAAATATTTATTAGGTTAGTAGAAGGATCAAAAATTGAAAATAAATTACTTATCATTTTCAATTAAAATTTTTTATTTTAAAATTAATTTTTTTATTAATATTATTAGTATTATTAAAGATATAATAATTTATAATATTAAAAATTAAATAAATAATAATAAAAAAAAAAAAAGATATTAATCAATTAATAGGTATTATTTGAGGGATAAAAGAATATTACTTAAGTAATAATTTAAATTTGACATATTTATGTTATAAATTAACTAATTCTTTCATTAGAAGTAAATGCTAATTTACTATAAAGTGGTTTAAGAGACCAATACTTGCTTTCAGTCATCTAATGAATAAAAGTTGTTAATTCAATTAATAAAATTTTTAATTGAAATTCTTTCAATTACAATAGGTATAAAACTATGATTAGCCCCACAAATTTCTGAGCATTGACCATAAAAAACTCCTGGTCGGTTAATAAAAAAATTAGTTTGATTTAATCGACCAGGGTTAGCATCTACTTTAACTCCTAATGAAGGAATAGTTCATGAATGAATGACATCTGTAGCTGTAACTATAATACGAATTTGATTGTTTATAGGTAAAATAATTCGGTTATCAACATCTAATAATCGAAAATTATTTAATTGTAAATCATTTGATGGGATTATGTAAGAATCAAATTCAATATTATTAAAGTCAGAATATTCATAACTTCAATATCATTGATGTCCAATAGATTTTAATGTAATTAATGGTGTATTAAGTTCATCTAATAAATAAAGAAGTCGAAGAGATGGTAAGGCAATAAAAATTAAAGTAATTGCTGGTAAAATTGTTCAGATAATTTCAATTATTTGTCCTTCGAGTAAATATCGATTAATATATTTATTAAATAATAATCTTGTTATTAAATAACCTACTAAAATTGTAATTATAATAAGAATAATAAGAGTATGATCATGAAAAAAAATAATTTGTTCTATAAGAGGAGATGCTCCATTTTGTAAATTTAAATTAGATCATGTTGCCATTTCTAAAAAAAGGATAAACCTTTATAAATGGGGTTTAAATCCATTACATATAATCTGCCATATTAGAAATTGTTTCTTAAAATAGGAAGTTCATTATATGAATGTTCAGCAGGAGGTAAATTTTGATATCATTCAATTGAGGTGGGTATATTTAATGAGAATAAAGCGATTCGTTGATTAATTATTGATTCTCAAATAATAATTAATATAAATATAACTGCTAATAATGAAATATAGGATCCTAAAGAAGAAATAATATTTCAAGAAATATAAGAATCTGGATAATCAGAATAGCGACGAGGTATTCCAGCTAATCCTAAGAAATGTTGAGGGAAAAAAGTTAAATTTACACCAATAAATATAACAAAGAATTGAATTTTTAGTAAAAATGTATTTATATATAATCCAGTAAATAGTGGATATCAATGAATAAAGCCTCCTATAATTGCAAATACAGCTCCTATTGAAAGAACATAATGAAAATGGGCTACTACATAATAAGTATCATGTAATGTAATATCAATTGATGAATTAGATAAAATTACACCTGTTAATCCCCCTACAGTAAATAAAAATACAAATCCTAATCTTCATATAATTGAAGGGGAATAATTAATTTGAGTTCCATGGAAAGTTGCTAATCAACTAAAAATTTTAATTCCTGTAGGTACAGCAATAATTATAGTTGCTGAAGTGAAATATGCTCGTGTATCAATATCTATTCCTACAGTAAATATATGATGTGCTCAAACAATAAATCCTAATAATCCAATAGCTAATATAGCGTAAATTATACCTAAACAACCAAAAGTTTCTTTTTTCCCTCTCTCTTGAGAAATAATATGAGAAATTATTCCGAATCCTGGTAAAATTAAAATATAAACTTCTGGGTGACCAAAAAATCAAAATAAATGTTGATAAAGAATAGGATCTCCTCCTCCAGCAGGATCAAAGAATGATGTATTTAAATTTCGATCTGTTAGTAATATAGTAATAGCTCCAGCTAAAACAGGGAGTGATAAAAGTAATAAAAATGCTGTAATTCCTACAGCTCAAACAAATAATGGTATTTGATCAAATGATAAATTATTTAATCGTATATTAATAATTGTTGTAATAAAATTAATAGCACCTAAAATTGATGAAATTCCTGCTAAATGTAAAGAAAAAATAGCTAAATCGACAGATCTTCCTCCATGAGCAATATTAGAAGAAAGTGGGGGGTAAACTGTTCATCCTGTTCCTGCTCCATTTTCTACGATTCTTCTTGAAATTAATAAGGTTAATGATGGGGGTAAAAGTCAAAAACTTATATTATTTATTCGGGGGAAAGCTATATCAGGGGCACCTAATATTAAAGGAACTAATCAATTACCAAATCCTCCAATTATAATAGGTATTACTATAAAAAAAATTATAATAAAGGCATGTGCTGTTACAATAGTATTGTAAATTTGATCGTCACCAATTAAAGATCCAGGATTTCCTAATTCAGCTCGAATTAATAAACTTAATGAAGTTCCTACTATTCCTGCTCAAATTCCAAAAATAAAATATAATGTTCCAATATCTTTATGATTTGTTGAATAAAGTCATTTTCGCTAAATAAAATGGCTGAGTAAATAAGCGATAAATTGTAAATTTATTAACGAGAAAATTCTCTTTTATTAATAAAATTAGTCTTATAGTCAATAATGATATAAAATTGCAAATTTTAAGGGGTAAATGTTTATATACTAAGGCTTAAAGAATAAATTTCTTTATAAATAATTTTGAAGATTATTAGTTTTTTTAACTTAAAACCTTGTTTATAAAAAAAATAAGGTTCTAATAATCATTCCTGTAATAGAAAAAAAAGAAAAAATGTTAATAAATAAAAAATTATTATTTTTAATAAAAATTTTTAATCATTTAATTTTAATATAATTAAATATGAAAGTAGAGTAAATAATTCGAATGTAAAAAAATAATACAATTAATCTTATTATAATTATAATAAAAGTTAATATGTATATATTATTTATAATTAAAAAATTAATAATAATTCATTTAGGAAAAAATCCAATAAAAGGGGGTAATCCTCCTAATGATAAAAAATTAATTAATAAATTAATTTTAATTATAGGGGTTAAATTATTAATAAATAATTGATTAATATAAAATATATTTAAAAAATAAAAAAAGAAAAATATAATTCTAATTATAAATGAATATGTTAATAAATAAAATAATCATAAATTTTCTGCAATTATAATTGCAGAAAATATTCAACCTAAATTATTAATGGATGAAAAAGCTATTAATTTACGTAATGAAGTTTGATTTAATCCTCCTAATGCTCCAACAATTACATTTATAATGATAATAATTAAAATAAAATTTTTATTAAAATAATATGATAAAATAATTATGGGGGTAATTTTTTGTCATGTTATTAAAATGAAATTATTTAATCAACTTAATCCTTCAACAATATTGGGGAATCAAAAATGGAAAGGAGCGGATCCTATTTTTATTAATATGGAGGAATTAATTATAATTGATAAAAAAAAAATTATTTCAAAATTTTTTAATAAAATTATTTTTAATAAAATAGAAAATAAAAAATTAATTGATGCAATTGATTGAGTTAAAAAATATTTTAATGAAGCTTCAGTAGCTAGTAAATTATTAGAATTAGTAATTAGGGGGATAAATCTAAGTAAATTGATTTCTAAACCAATTCAACATCCAAATCAAGAATTTGAAGAAATTGCAATTAAAGTTCTATTAATTAAAATAAAAAAAAAAAATATTTTTGAAGAATTTCTTGAAAAAATTTAAAATAAATAGTGTTTTATTATTATATGAATAAGATCATTATTAAAATAATTATATTTTAGTGTAAGATGCACAATAATTTTTGATATTATTAGATATAGTTTAATTCTATAAAATATAATTATTAATAAAGGTAAAATTTTTACTTGATTTATCCTATCAGAATAATCCTTTAATCAGGCACTTTATTTTTAAAAAAAAGGATTTCCTTTATATTTGGGGTATGAACCCAAAAGCTTATTTTAGCTTATTTTTAA